AGAAGAAAGTTTTTGATCACTTACTTCGCTCGCCCTTTTTTTATGGGTTTTTTTAATGCAATTTTTTTAATGCAAATAGATTCAATCTAATAATTTCTTTTAGATTAAGTCTTAGGTCTCGTTTGACCTGTGAAAGATCTCCTTTGTTAAAATGTTCCCAAAATTCCTAAAATAAAAGGAAAAAGACTTTCCACTATCCTAAACTAAGGACGGGAAGGAAGAGGGCGAGCATATCTTCTACCTAAATTGATCATGCTCAAATCAACCCTTCCCGGGGTATTGTCTGTCCCGATAAATAAAAAATTCCTGAAATAATATAATAAATAAAAGTATTGATATACTTGGAATTACGGAAGCAAATACCAATTTACTAAAAAAAGAAAAAAGTATCTAATCTAAAGAACTTATTTTCTTTTTTAGGATTAAACAAAAGGGTTCGCAAATAAAAGCGCTAGTGCCACAACCAATCCATAAATTGTTAAAGCTTCCATAAAAGCTAGACTAAGCAATAAAGTACCTCGTATTTTCCCTTCTGCTTCTGGCTGTCTCGCAATACCCTCTACAGCTTGTCCTGCAGCAGTACCTTGACCAACTCCAGGCCCAATAGAAGCAAGCCCTACAGCCAATCCAGCAGCAATAACGGAAGCAGCAGCAATTAGTGGATTCATGGTGAGTTCCTCGTGTCAAAAAAAAAAAGAAATGGTTAAGGATACAATCAACCAAGAAATTATTACTTTTAACGTCTAAGCTCTATTGGGTAGAAGTAACTAAAAAGTCCAAATAATCTAAATCGTCCGAACTACTTCGAGATCCCGTTTTTAGTTTCTAATCATTAGAGGTTTGTGTAAATCCATATGCTTTTCATTATTCTATTTCTCTTTCTTTCCAACCAACCACCCTTTCATTCCATCTTTTTTTACTCTTCGATATCCTTGAGTTCCCCTTTTTTCCCTTCATCTAATCCATAATAAAAGACAAAATACAGGAGGAACCCCTATTGAAATCGAACTAATCAAAATCCAATAGGAATCAAATCAATATATACAATTGATAACAATATGCTGGATAGAACTGGATATGGAATCCAATTCCGGAATTCTATATATCGGAAATGAATCTAATCTAACTTAGAAATAAATAAAATCCTATATACATTTGTTTCTTCTATTTTGTTTGCATATTTTCTTATTTTTTATTGAATCCAATTCCAAAATCATCCCTTAGAAAGCCGCACAAAAGATGACTGTCTTATAGACATTAAGGATATAGATCTAACCAGATTTCGCCCCCCTGAATGCATATATAATTTAACAATTCCGTAATATAGTCTATTCTCTCTCCTACAACTCTAGGTTATATATTCATACACTAGTTAGTTTTCTAACCAGGAGGATTATCTGTAACCATGCATGAATTGGGCTAAGCTAAAAAAAAGATTATTTCCAAAATAGTCAATTCAATGATGACCTTCCATGGATTCACCTATATAGGCTGCGGCTAACGTTGCAAAAATGAGAGCTTGAATACCGCTTGTAAATAATCCAAGAAACATGACCGGTATAGGGACTACTAAGGGGACTAAAGAAACAAGAACAACAACGACTAATTCATCCGCCAATATATTTCCGAAAAGTCGAAAACTAAGCGATAATGGTTTTGTGAAATCTTCTAGGATGTTAATTGGTAAAAGGATTGGGGTTGGTTTAATATATTTCTCGAAATAACTCAATCCTTTTTTGCTAAGACCCGCATAAAAATATGCTGCGGATGTGAGTAAAGCTAAAGCAACAGTAGTATTTATATCATTCGTGGGCGCTGCTAATTCCCCATGGGGTAACTCTATAATTTTCCAAGGTAAAAGAGCACCCGACCAATTCGAAACAAAAATAAAAAGAAACATAGTCCCAATAAAGGGAACCCAGGGACCATATTCTTCTCCAATCTGAGTTTTGCTCAAATCTCGAATAAACTCAAGGACATATTCGAAGAAATTCTGACCGTCGGTTGGGATGGTTTGTGGATTCCGAACAGCTATGATAACTGAACCCAGCAAGATAGTAATTACGACCCAGGAAGTGATGAGTACTTGGGCATGAATTTGGAAACCTCCTATTTGCCAATAGAAGTGTTGGCCCACTTCTACGCCCGATATATCATACAACCCCTTGAGTGTTTTAATGGAACATGGTGTAATATTCATATTGTCCTCTGATAAAAATTGAACTTCAAAAAAGGAATTCTTTTGATTCAACCATCTCTTTCTCAACTCAGCAACTTGAAGTATTAATCTTATATTTAGGATACCAAGAAATCACATCAAATGATAATATATATCAATACCCTCTAATATATATCAATATTCCCCTTCTTTTATCTATGCAAAACAAAAAAAAAAATAGTAACTGATCCCATAAATCTACGTAGTTGCTTAAGAATTTGCTATTCTTCTTAATCAATGATTTCTTATATAGAGAGAACGGCCCTCACAAATTGCAAATACTAATTTGTTAAGAATCAATCGAATTGAAGTCATAGTGTCGTCGTTGGCAGGAATTGATATATTCGCGAGATCCGGGTCGCAATTTGTATCGACTAAGGAAATAGTAGGAATCCCCAAAATAGCGCATTCCCGAAGAGCTATATACTCTTTTTGCTGATCAAGGACAATCACAATGTCGGGCAACCTCGTCATATATTTAATCCCGCCGAGATATCTTTGCAAGGTAGATAATTTTCTCTTTAAGATTGCGACATCTCTTTTTGGGAGCTGGTGGAATTTTCCCATCTTTTCTTCCGCTCTTAAGTCTCTAAATTGAGAAAGTCTAGTTTTGGTAATCGACCAATTCGTTAACATACCACTGAACCACTTTTTATTAACATAATGACAACGAGACCTTATTGCAGCTGATGCTACTAAATCCGCTGCTCTTTTTTTGGTACCAACAATTAAGAAGCTTTTTCCCTCACTTGATGCATCAAAAACTAAATCACAAGCTTCTGATAAAAAACGAGCCGTTCTAGCGAGATTTGTAATATGAGTACCTTTACGCTTTGCCGAGATGTAAGGAGCCATTTTAGGATTCCATTTCTTAATACCATGACCAAAATGAACTCCCGCTTCTATCATCTCTTTCAAATTGATGTTCCAATATCTTCTTTTCATTTTTTCCACACTTCCTTTTTTTTTTCTTTTTTTCGTCTTACCATTACAGAATTGATTTCTTTTTGAAGATTAAGAAAGAGCCGAAATATCTTGAAATAAATAATAATTGTTCCGATGGAACCTTCTATATTGGCCATTGATACATGATATAAACACAGCCTTAATAAATTAACTGACTTCTTTTATTTAGTAAAATATGAAAATACAAAATCTAAAATTAGACCTGTTAGCATTCTAAGGTCAAAAGTATAGTTTCAATTAAACTAAAAAAATCTGCTTTATATATCCTTAAATCCTATAAATAGGAGGGGGTTCTGATGTCTCATAGAAATTGTTTGTTACGTCAGAATCAGAAGAAACTAATTCTGTATGGAGAAACAAAATATCTCTCATTTCTGACGTGAATAGATTTTTTTTTTGAATTTCGAAATAAAGGTTCTTGTCTTGTGGGAAACGATGCACAAATTTTTGGAATCCGGTACCAACAGGTATAATTCCCCCCAGAACTACGTTTTCTTTCAGGCCTTTCAACCAATCAATACGACCTCGTAGGGCAGCTTTTGCTAAAACTCGAGCAGTTTCTTGAAAACTTGCTTCAGATATGAAACTTTGGGTATTCAGGGAGGCCCTTGTTATTCCCAATAAGATTGCCCGATAATAGATCGATTCATCGAAAGCTCGCCCTGCTCGCTCCGCTCGCAATAGTCCTATTAATTCCCCAGGTAAAAAAACATTAGACATTCCATCTTCGGAAACCCGTACTTTTGATGTTACTTGGCGTATAATAATCTCTATATGTCTATTATGGATCTGTACCCCTTGGGATCGATAAACCTTTTGGATCTTATTAACCAAAGAGATACGACTTTGGGCGATGGTTAGCTCAGCTCCAATCAAAAATCCCCAGGGAACTCCAAGAATTCTTGGTATATGCTCATTCCAATCCTCAATTCTCCTTTCGAGATTCGGCGATAGTGAATCAATTGAACGTGCTTCGAATATTTGTTCTACTTTTGGAAGACCTTGCGTTATATCACTAGATCTTGATTTTTCATATATAAAGGTAACTAACCTATCCCCTTTGTAAAGGATTTTTCCATAATGACCATGAACAGTTGCTCCTATAGTGGCCAAATAAGGCTTAGCTGCTCTTATAACAAAGGAGTCCATATTAACAATGAAAATTTGACCAGATTTTTTTATGTGCGATTTAAATAGACATACATTTTCGCAAATAAATTGTCCAAGGTGAATTATTGCCAATGTCTCCCCCCACGAGTCATGATGGAGAAAGTGCCAATTCAAATGGAATGGATCCAACATGATGTTACTGTCGAAATTCGACATCCTTTTATTTTCATCTATTAAAGAGTATTTAATCCCTTGAAGTACTTGGAAGGTTTGTTTCAAATTGTCAAGGAACAAGTATTTTTTTAACAAGATCTGATTATGTGTTAATAAATAGTAAGATGAAGAAAAATTCGATATACTAGGTACAATAGCGCCTAAGAACCCAAAAATATCTAGAATAAGAATTCTAGGATTCGATTCTTTTACCACATTGGGATATTTCGAATTCTTGAATAAACCAATTCGAGAACAGTTGGATGCCGACAAAATCATCAAAGATGGGTATTCTTTATTTCGATTCAACAAGGTGCCAATAGCTTCTTGATGCTGGCTAAATGATTGAATCTTCGCCTTGGAATAAAAGGAATTGGTATTGTTGCAATCTAACCTATTATTGGGAATCGGTCCTGCACTTGTCCTATCATACCTTCTTCTTGTATATGAAATAGTGGACTTGACTAACTCAATTCTTAGGAAATCGCGAATCAGATCATTTGTTCTTAACTCAACAAGGGAAGCACGAGCCCCCTCTTTTTCGTCTTGTTCCCAATTCACTACCAAGCAAGTTCGAACGAATTGACTATTCGTGTGATAAATTCTTTGAGTTAACTTGCTATTTTCATGAGAAATAAAATTGACAAGTCGAAGTTGGAGATTATCCTCTTCTTGCAGGAGATCTTGCGGGAAAAGTCTTGCGAGATTTCTCCCTTCGTCCATTTCATATGCGACTGCAGGTCGAACTGAAACAAAATACTTTTCCTTACTTTTGAGAATTTTTTTCCGTTGAACATAAACCCAATTTTTGCTTTTTTTTGAGTCCTTCGAATCTTTTTTATCTCTTTCTGGTGGTATCAAACTGGCGCCTAATATCTTATCTGCCTCTTCAGGAAAATGAATATCTCCGGAAAAGATTTTTAGTTCCGTATGGCTTTTTTTTCTCTTAACTCGGACTAATCCACCTAGTCGACTTCTTGTATTTTTTGTGAGTTGTGTATCCACTCCAATAATACTATTGTCAAGTATCTTTAGGGATGAGGATCTCGGCAAGATATGCAGTTCTTGAAGAATGAAAAAAAACCGATCTACTTCTTTTTGGTATTTTAGACTAAATTCTTTTGTTCCTCGATGCTCAATAAAACCCTCTTTTTTTAAGATAGAATCTTCCTCTGGGCTACCATATTCGTCCTCTGAGTCTTCCTCTGAGTCTTCTTCTAAAGCCCCGTATTCGTTCTCTGAGCCATCTTCACGACTCCCATATTCTTCTTCCTCTAGAGTTCCATATTCGTTCTCTCGAGTTTTATATTCGTTCTCTGGGTTCCCATATTCTTTTTCTGGGTCTTTCTCTAGAGTTATATATTTGGCCTCTAGGGTCCTATATTCGTCTTCTAGGGTTTCATATTCGTCTTCTAGAGTCCTATATTCGTCTTCTAGGGTTTCATATTCGTCTTCTAGAATCCTATATTCGGTCTCTGGGCTCTCATATTCGTCCTCTGAGTCTTCTTCTAGAGGCCTATACCCTTCCTCCGGGGTCCGATATTCTTCCTCTAGGGTCCTATATCGAAATTTAACAATTCCTGAACCCCTTTTATCTTTTCTGTATCCTGGATCGTCAAAATAAGCAAAAATAGTATTTCGACGTAAAACACCCATAAAGGGTACTTCAATCGAAATCCCCAAACAGGATATTAGCTCTTTTTCTTGTTTTTGATGATATTGTAATGGAATGACGAACCTATTTCTGCGCTTTTTTGCCAACAAATCCGAATTATCTTGCAGAATAGAAGGATAGACAAAATTCCAATGATTGTTGGACACGATTCGATCTGGCGTTAAATAATCAAGAATTTCCTTATCTTTTTTACCAAAAGTACCCAACAGTCTATGGCTTACTTGATCATTAGCCATTGAGAGGTCAAAGATATATCTTCCGTCAAGAGAAAAAGAATAAGTATTCATTTGATCTTGATCCTTGTGCAGTGAAAAGGATGCTATACTGGATCTGCACATACTTACTGACAATATCCATAAATGGCTTGTTTTTGGTAATCGACGAAGATTACCATATTGATATTCGGGCGCATGGTAAACATCAGTACTCCAGTGCATTTCCCCGTCTGATTCGGAATAAATATGCTTTTGTACCTTTTCTTTAAAATGCAAAGTTGATGTTCCGGCACGAATCTCCGCAATTACTTGTTCGGATTCTACATATTGATCATTTTGCACTAGAATCAGGCTTTTTAACGGAATATTCACACTATGTAGGATATCCTGACTCTGAATAGTTACACGCAAGTCTATATAGCATAGAAAAGCGGGCTGCCCATGACGGGTACGTGTGGGGTGAACCAAATTCACATTGAATTGGATTTTTCCATTCGAGGGGGATCGTACAAGGTCGGCAGTACCCCCTGTGAATACTCCGCCAGTATGAAAAGTTCTTAATGTTAGTTGAGTCCCTGGCTCCCCAATTGATTGACCCGCAATAATACCTACAGCTTCTCCCAATTCGACCAGATCGCCATGAGTGGGACTCCGCCCATAACATAATTGACAGATCCAAGATGTGCTCCGGCAAGTAAAAGGGGTTCTAATATATATTGGTTGTGCCCGAAACGGTTGTGCTCGAAAGGCAGTTATGAATCGATTGACTAATCCAACTCCAATATCTTGATTTCGAGCAGCAATGCATCGTGAACCGATATATATATCGTCTGCTAATACACGACCAATTAGTGTTTGGACAAAAAGTTTTTCTGTCATCCCATTTTGAGGACTCACAGAAATACCTCGGATAGTACCACAATCTCTTCTACGCACAATAATATGTTGAACTACTTCAACAAGTCTTCGTGTAAGATATCCAGCATCGGCTGTTCGTACAGCAGTATCTACAACCCCTTTGCGGGCTCCGTAGCAGGAAATTATATATTCTGTCAAAGAAAGACCCTCGCGTAAATTGCTTTGAATAGGCAAATCAATCATTTGTCCTTGAGGATCCGCCATTAACCCTCTCATCCCTACTAATTGGTGTACCTGAGATGCATTTCCTCTGGCTCCTGAAAAAGACATTAAATAGACTGGATTAGAAGGATCCGTTATCCGAAAATTAGAATTCATTTCTTGTTTCAAATATTCACTTGTAGCATACCATATTTCAACGGATTGGCGTAATTTTTCTACTGCGTGTACAGCCCCGTAATAATAGTGTTTCTCCAAAAGAAAACTCTGTTGTTCCGCATCTTGCACTAACCATCCTTTAGAGGGTATTGTTAAAAGATCCTCGATTCCTAAAGAAATCGATGTAGTAGTGGCTTGATGGAAGCCCAGAGCCTTTATTTGATCCAGTATATGGGATGTATATCCCATTCCGAAATGATCTATTAATCTGCTAATAAGTCGTTTCATAGCAGTTCCGTCTATCTCTTTATTATGAAAGACCAGGTTGGCCCGTTCCGCCATACATAAGTACCCCCTTTTTGACTGAGTAGGATTCGACAATTGCTGAGTAGGATTCGACAATAGGCCTGAGTCAGTGATTCGAAAACTTAATTTACCCCCTTTCCTCAATCTCAATCTGAATTTACGTGGCAAAAAAGATGGTACTAGCGAAATCGGAATGCCCCCCGAAAGGGGCATCGCCGAATCTAACTTCCTTGTTTAGATTTAGATAGTGTATGAATAGGCCCGACTAAATCCTTGTACGGCTTCCTCTATTTCTCTATAAAAAGAAATATGACCAAGAGTGGTTCGAATGTATATAGAACGGGTTTCTTTTTTTCTATTTCCGACTATTAGATAGTCGGCATAAATATCATGATAAGTCCCAAAAGATTCATATTGAACTTCAATCGGAACTTCTCTTGATCCAATGACGCGTTGATCTAGTTTCCATCGGAGCCACAAGGGGCTGTTTAAACCGATTCGTTTCTGTCTATAAGCTCCCAGTGCATCATAGGAACTAGAAAAATGGGGTTCTTTATCTTTCGTATAATTATTATTATTGTGGTTTACTTTTTTATTTGGATAGTTTCCGCAACTATTATATCTATTTGCACAAATTCCTCGGCGATTCCCAATCGTTAATACATAAAGTCCGATAAGCATGTCTTGGGTTGGCACACAAATAGGATCTCCAATAGCGGGAGACAGGAGATTCATATGAGAAAACATAAGTAAACGGGCTTCTGCTTGAGCTTCCAAGGATAAAGGTAGATGAACAGCCATTTGATCCCCATCAAAGTCCGCATTGAAACCCTTACACACTAATGGATGTAAACAAATAGTACGCCCCTCCACTAAAGTGGGTTGGAAGGCCTGTATGCCTAATCTATGCAGGGTAGGTGCTCTGTTCAACAGTACGGGATGCCCCTGCATAACTTCTTGAAGTATTTCCCATACAATGGGTTCCTTTTCCCAAATTTTCTTTTTAGCAATCCTGACATTAGAAGTAGCACGTTTCGTGATTAAATCGCGAATTACAAATAGCTGAAAAAGCTTTATTGCTATCTCTAAAGGTAATCCACATTGATGTAATGAAAGCGAAGGACCTACAACAATGACAGAACGCCCCGAGTAATCAACCCGTTTCCCAAGCAGCGTTTCGCGAAACCTCCCCTCTTTACCCTCAATTACATCTGAAAGTGACTTGTATACTTTATTGTGACCATCCCTCATCGGTTGCCCGCGAGACCCACTATCAAGAAGTGTATCCACGGCTTCTTGTACCAATTTTTCCTGGCACATTACTAAATCTGCTGGCGCTAATTCACTTCTTTTTAATAGATAGGCTAGATTGTTGTTCCGACGGATAACTCTCTTATAAAGTTCATTAATATCCGAAGTCACTACTTTATCCCCAGACCTATAAACAATGGGTCTCAATTCGGGAGGAAGAACCGGTAATAAGCACAAAACCATCCATTCAGGTTCTACATTTGTTTGAATAAAATGTTTCGCCAATTGCATTCGTCTAATTAAAAAAACTTTTCTTATTCGTCTTTTTCTATCTTCCCATTCATCTCCACTATACCCCTCGTCTTCTAATTCCTTCCATTCAACCAAGGAATTCTCTATAATAATTCGCAAATCCAAATCCGCTAATTGTTCTCTAATAGCACCTGCTCCTGTCGCAATTTCCCGATTTCGAAATGTTGCAAAGCCTGGAGTAGAAAAAAAGGGAGAAATGCTGTGGTTACAGGATGCAATTTCATCTTCGAATAAACCTCGTAATCGTAAGAAAGTCGGTTTTTTAGCGCTGGGTCTAGCAAAAGAGAAATCGCCGTATACTAGGCCTTCCAATTTCTTAAGGGGTTTATCTAAAAGATTTGCGATATAACTAGGAAGACCTTTCAAATACCACACATGAGTCACTGGACATGCCAGTTTGATGTATCCCATTTGATATCTTCGTATCCGAGAATCAACAAATTCTACCCCGCATTTTTGACAAAATCTTTCGTCTTCGTTTTCAGCTACGCTAGCTCGAGAATTTCCACAAGCACAAATTCCGCTTTTTATGGGTCCAAAGATTCTTTCGCAAAACAATCCATCTTTTTCTGGTTTATCAGTTTTATAATGAAAAGTGGAGGGCCTTGTTACTTCGCCAACGACTTCCCCATTAGGTAGGATTTTGTTAGCCCAAGCCTTTATTTGTTGAGGGGAAACGAGTCCAATTTGAAGTTGTTTATGTTTATATTGGTCAATCATAAAATAGAAATAAGAAAAGAATTTATATTTATTCTGATCAAACATCCTCCCTATTAACCTGAAAGTTCTTCTCAGATACAAGGAAATGGTTCAGTTCTAGAGCCAAAGATCGTAGTTCTCGAACGAGCACTCGAAAAGATTCTGGAGGATCCTCGTGATTAGGTACTCTTTTTCCCCAGATCGTAGCATTAAGTATTTCTTGGCGAGCTATAAGATGATCAGATTTATAAGTAAGTATCTCTTGTAAAATATGAGCAACACCAAATCCTTCTAAAGCCCAAACTTCCATTTCTCCTACTCGTTGTCCCCCTTGTTTGGCTCTTCCTCTAACGGGTTGTTGGGTAACAAGTGAGTAGGGCCCGGTAGAACGTCCATGGATTTTCTCATCAACTTGATGAATTAATTTTAAAATATAGGACTTCCCTATTAGAACAGGTTGTTCGAAGGGATCCCCTGTTCTTCCATCAAATATTCTGCTTTTTCCCGGGTACTCGGGTTCAAATACCCATGGATTTTTTGTTTGTTTACTGGCTTCATATAATTCCGAAAACACAAGTTTTCTTGAAGCCTCTTGCTCATATCTCTCATCAAAGGGTGCTATTCTATAATGTTTCTTTAGCAGATCCCCCGCTAATCCGAGCGAGCTTTCAAATATTTGTCCCACATTCATTCGTGAGGGTACTCCTAGGGGATTGAAGACCATATCAACAGGTGTTCCATCTTGCAAATAGGGCATATCTTGCCTAGGCAAAATTTTGGAAATGATCCCCTTATTCCCGTGTCTTCCTGCTACTTTATCCCCAACTTTGATTTCACGTTTCTGTAAAATATATACACGAACCGTTATGTCGAGGGGGTCCCTCTGGATCCATTTCACATCGATAACGCGCCCTCTTCCACCTATAGGTAGTTTGAGAGAAGTTTCTTTTGAAGTGGATACTTCAAGACCAAAAATGGCCCGTAATAATCCAGCTTCTGCGATATACGAGGATTCGCTCGATATCTGAGGCGTTAATTTACCTACTAAAATATCGCCTGTTTCTACCCAGGATCCCAACTTCACAACTCCATTTCTGTCCAAATTGCAGAGTAAATGTTCTTCTAGATGTGGTATTTCTTTAGTGATTTTTTCAGCGGAGCCTTGGCTTGTCGTATCCGTCTGAATTTCATATTTTCGAATGTGAAAAGAAGTGTAAATATCCTCATATACCAAACGTTCGCTAATTAGTACTGCGTCTTCAAAATTGTAACCCTCCCACGGCATATAAGCTACTAAAACGTTTTTTCCTAAAGCAAGTTCCCCACCAACTGTAGCTGCTCCCTCCGCTAAAATTTGCCCCTTTTTAATGGATTTACCCCGCGGAACCCGAGGTTTTTGGTGTATACAAGTATTTTTGTTAGAGCGCCGATGGGCAACTAAAGGAATACTTATGGTCTTCCTACTACTTGATAAAAGGATCTTGTGACTATCACTAGAAATGATCTTTCCCTCGCGTTCGGCTATAATGGAAACCCTCGAATCTAGAGCTGTTTGGCGTTCCAATCCAGTTCCAACAATGCACTTCTCGGACCGAGAAAGTGGAACTGCTTGGCGCTGCATATTAGAACTCATTAAAGCCCGATTCGCATCATTATGCTCAATAAAAGGAATAAGAGAACCTCCAATAGAAAAATATTGGAAAGGAAAAATACTTCTAACATGAATCTGTTCCCATGCAATAGTCAGGAATTCTTGACGGTATCTAGCTGGAACAACCTGTTCTTCCTGAATACCCTGATTCAAGGACAAAGAATTTCCTGCTGCTATCATATAATATTCATCTCTATTTGGTGATAAATAAACCACCTGTCTCCCTTTTTTTTCTTTTGCTTTCTCAGATATTTCATAAAACGGACTCTCTATAGATCCCCACCAGTGATCAATTATCGCATGAATAGCTAAGGATCCAGTAAGTCCAACGTTGATGCCTTCGGACGTGTCAATTGGACAAATACGCCCATAGTGACTCGGATGAATATCTCGGCTCCGAAAACTTGCAGTTCTCCCCGTCAATCCTCCAGGACCTAAACAACTCACTTTTCGCCCATGAACCGTTTGGGTCAATGGATTGGTTTGGTCAAAAACTTGAGATAAGGGGTATGTGCCAAAAAAGGTCTCATAAGTAGTTACTAATAAAATCGAAGTTGAAGTTGGAGTTACCAAAGTTTGTGGAGTCGGTTTCGATTGACGTATGAATACTCTACGGATAGTTTTTTGAACCGCATGTTGTAAACGCCCAAGAGCCAGTCCGAATTGATCTTGTAACAGATCCGCAACCGAACGAATACGTTTATTTTTCAAGTGATTCATATCGTCATCGTCAAGTATACCCGTCCCAAATTTCATTCCAATCAAATGATCCGTAGCAGCCAATACATCTCGTGGTAACAAGAATGTATTGTTCTGAGGTATATTAAGATTCAGTCTCCGATTCATATTTCGTCGACCAACTCTTCCTAATTCACATTTTTGTTGAAAAAATTTTTTTTGTAATTCCTCACATAAGGACTCCGAAAATACCAGGTCCCCGCCTACACAAGCAAATTGTTGATAAAACTCCAAAATAGCTTTTTCTTTTGACTCAATCCTCTTTTTCTCCTTAGCATTCGGGAAAGACAAGAAAATTTCGGGGTAGGAAACATTATCTAAAATTTCTCTTAGATTCGAACCCATAGCTGATGATAGAACTAAAATAGATATCTTTTGTTTTCTACTCACGCGAGCCCATATCCTTTCTTTTTTATCAATTACTAATTCCGATCTTCCTCCCCAATCTGATATTATAGTCCCAGTGTATATAGAAATTCCCTTATGGTCTAATTCGGAGCGGTAGTAAATACCAGGACTTAGCAATATTTGATTGATCACAATTCGGTATATTCCATTTATTATAAAGGTTCCTAAGGAATTCATTATAGGAATGTTTCCAATAGCAATGGTTTGCTTTTGCACATCGAAACCAAAAATTAATCTCGCAGATACATATAATTCCGAAGAATAAGTGAGTGATTCATACACAGCATCCCTTTCTTTTATCGAGGGTTCTAGCAATTGATATCCTTTCGCAAATAATTGAAATGCAATTTCGTGATCTGAATCTTTAATTGTTGGAAACTTCTCAAGTTCTTCTGCCAAGCCTTGATTAATGAACCTACAAAATCCCTCAAATTGGATCTGGCTAAATCCGGGTATTGTGGACATTCCCTCATTTCCATTCCGGAGCATCTTAATCTTAAGTTTCCTATTTATCGAAGAAAAATTCCATTATCAGCTCACTCTTTATCAATCCCTACGGATCAATCTAGCAATTATGGAATCTATATTCTGTTTACTGAATCACATGAAATTCTAGGGAACTCCACATACGTATTTCATATATGTATTTCATCCATATGAATAAAAAGAATTTTGACGAAAGTTCGACTTTGGCAGGAGTAGAAATCGAATTAAAATGAATTGATAAAAAAGTACTAGAAAAAATTCTGCCACTTAAACTTTATGATATTCTAATCAGATTGGATAGCAAAGATTTCTCGTTTTATCTCCTTTCTATGAAAGAAATAAAGCCATAATAATTTATAAGCACTAGAAAGTTTGACTTTAGTTTGATTTAGAATTTAGAATAGTACGCTTAGTTTTATTTTCAAAAAGAATTTTAAGGTTCTTTTTTGTTTCTTAGTAATAGAATTGCTGAAAAATAAAGGATTTTGTTGTAGAATCCTAAAATAAAGTACTTACTTTTTTAAGTACTTGCTAATCGAGTTATCCACCTATTCACATATCCTTTCTTTTATCGTAATTTCACTCGTGTGGGCCAAAGGCCGGGCCGGGCCATAATCTATATCCCCCGTAGGGATATGTACATAAGGGGGATCCGTAGATAATAACGCTGTTCGGACCTGGAGTTTACCTATATACAGATTAGGGAAACTTTTATTTTATTATGCCATTAAAGGAGAGAATACTGATTTAAGAGTCGTTTACTACTCCAATTCAAAAAAAAATTCTAGTTAATGGTTCCAATTTGTTCTGAATTTTGCAGTCTGTGACTGGAAATCCACTTTTGCTCCTTTGCCATTTCAATAGAATAGAAAAAAGGGGGGGGTTAGTAAAAAATATGGATGAATACTTGTTTTTTTTCTTTTCTCGAGATTTTTTGGCGGCATGGCCAAGTGGTAAGGCAGGGGACTGCAAATCCTTTATCCCCAGTTCAAATCTGGGTGCCGCCTAATCAATAAAATACTTAGGATTATAGTACTAATCAAACTCAAAAATTTCGTACCCTCATAAGTTGGGGCAAGAGAGTAACTAGGTCTGGCGATACTGGATTTTGAGAATCCATACCATAGTTCTATCCTCAAATGAGGCTTTGTTTTGGTAGCAGTGGCCCAAACGAGGAGCTATCAACAGAGATGAGGTAGCGTTTCCTTATTCTTTTATTAATTTGAATTGATTTTGGAATTTTAAACTTCCAAAGGGCCCTAAGTCTTTTTTCAATCTAAGATTGAAGAAGGGACTTTGCGAAGAAATAGCAATAGACTTCGTACATCTTATGGTACCTACATACACTAAAGTAAAGGCTACAGATTCTTTCGAGAATCAGATTGAATAGGCCGATCAAAAATCAATTTCGGAGTTGTGGAGTGGATAAGGTCTGCTCACTCTTTCATAGAAAGAGAGAAAGTGAGGCAGTAGGGTTTAGGACAAAAATAAACATGGGTAAAGTAGGTATCCAATCAATATTTATCTATCCTAATTTTATAGTATATTCTGACGTCCTTTGCTTATAAAAAAGGTAACAAAAGGAAGAAAAAATCTCTCTATTCCCGCGTCTTCTATTCAGGACATTCCCACACTCTTTCTTTTTTAAAGAAAAGGTATATGTATCATATTTTTACTTAATACTCTCCAATTCTACCAGAAATCATATAAGAATTTCATAGGAGTAAATTACTTTAACCGATTCATCCGTAGTCTTAGAGCAGAATTTTGACTCTGTACCCTTAATTCCACTATGATTATTGATCAATAGTAGAATAATTCCTTCATAGAAATAGGAGACATAATTTACATGGATATAGTAAGTCTCGCTTGGGCTGCTTTAATGGTAGTCTTTACATTTTCTCTTTCTCTAGTAGTATGGGGGAGAAGTGGACTCTAGGGATACTACTAATTGATTGAGTAGTTGAATTGTAGTATCAACTCTTTTCTTTAATTGATCATTATGTATCAGATTTATTTTGTATTAATCATTTTTCCAAACTTTATTTTTTCTCTCTTTCTTTAGTTTTGTTTCACTCTTGTAAAAAATTCTTTTAAGTTTTAAGAAAGAGTCGTTCTATTCTACTATGTTTCATTCTACTATAATAGAAAGAAATAGAATAGAAAGATCAATTATAGTAATTAAGAATTTCTACTAGAAGTGACGAGTAAAAATCAAGTTCTTTACATAAGAAAATTAGACTTTCTTAGACGAAGCTATTTACAACATATTGCACATTTTCGATTTATACTCTTTTCTTAGAAATTTTTTTTGTTCTTTTTTTTGAAGGATCTCGCGTGGAGCATCTCGCGTCATTTTTAAGTATGAAAGATTCGCGGGTTTTTTCCTTTTATTTACTTTTTTTCTTTTATTATAGTCTATTCTCGTATTATTTTTCTACCTCTCCATGGATTCTTTCGATGAAGCATCGTCTTCGATTTTTTAGATTTTTACTTGCTTGAAATTAAGTAGATGCAGTGAAAAAAGAAGTTGAATTAGATTACTATTTCAATCTACTAATATATTCTATGTAGATTCAAGACAATATAATAGAAAGAATCTAAAGTGTGGTAGAAAAAACTATATGTAGTTCTTTCTACCACACTTTAGGATTCCAACCGGATCCTTTCATTTAAGACTTGGATTTTTATTTTCTTTAATCCCTTTTCATTTCTTCAATGATTAATTGGAATTCCTATTAATCCTTTTGGCTGGCTGTTTTTACATAAATAATAAGTAAAAAGGCAGTAGGAACTAGAATGAACAATGCAGTAGCAATAAATGCGAGAATATTTACTTCCATAACTTCTTTATTTTTTTTTTTTCACAATAACTCGGGATATAATCCCATGGAGAGGAAAAGCGGGTATCACTATAAATTCAAAGGGAGGACTTGCATTCTGATAATACTGAATCAATTCAATATTATGAATATATTATGAATACAGGATCTATCAAATCAATTCATGGTTGATAGTGGAATAATATAACATAGGAAGATCCCTTATCTATACTAAAACCAAAATAGGTTTTTTGATTGGATTTGGAACCCCTCTATTTTTCCTCCTTTTCTACTTCTACTTTCGCTTTTCTATATATATGTAGAGCCAAGAATCTTTCTTATCCAATTTCCCTTCCCTTTTCCTATAGTTATACATACAACTATGTATGCATGTATGTATTATACAACCGACTTCATATGGGTCACATAGACATCCAAATAAGCAGTAGAAATAGAAATGAGATGGAGAAAAGAAGATCTTAAATAAAAAAGATCCAATATTTGCATTTAGGAAAAAGAGCGTTTGCTTAGTTTTTATTTTATTAGGTTACTGTCAATATCTGCTTTTGGGGTCTAAAGATGAGAGCAGATTCATAAAAAAAAGGAATCGACAAATGTACCGAGAATGCGGTGGATTCTTTCCAAGAATTCATTGAACATACACAAAGAAAGTTGGAACTACAAAAGATATTTGATCTTGCCTTCTGCCCCCCCCCGTTTTCAGGGAAATTCTTGATGAAAAAAAGGAAAGATTAATTTTTCCATTCATTGAACCCTAGTTCGGGACTGACGGGGCTCGAACCCGCAGCTTCCGCCTTGACAGGGCGGTGCTCTAACCAATTGAACTACAATCCCTGCGGGGTGTATGACATACCTATTCATAAATAAAACCCTAAGAAGATTCGTCTGTCGCACTCTAAGAAATAGATGTATACTACTACACCCACATAGGATATGTGGGTATAGTGAGAGTGGCATAACTAGTATGCCGCGATTTTTTATCCCTAAAACAACTGATAATCCATCTTTCAATAAGAAAAACTGTTTTCTTTGTAAGAAAACAATAAGAGAGATATGGCTTAGAAATAAATTTGCCCCTTCTTTTACCCTTACCCTTTATTTCTATGGATCAGATATTATTGTTATGGAAGAAACAAATGGATTTAGTTCATATTCACAAAGTCCTAGATTTTTGGGCCGAGCTGGATTTGAACCAGCGTAGACATATCGTCAACGAATTTACAGTCCGTCCCCATTAACCGCTCGGGCATCGACCCAGGAAGAATTTATTCTAGGATTTTTGATAATCTACGATTAACCTCTTTTTATAATACTCCCTACCCCCAGGGGAAGTCGAATCCCCGCTGCCTCCTTGAAAGAGAGATGTCCTGAACCACTAGACGATAGGGGCATCAATAGACGATAGTACTATAATAGAAATAGAACCACTCGTCATTATACTATAATGATAGTATGAGCAGTTTTTTGGAATTGTCAATATACTCGAATCGAAGAGTATAAATAGATCAAAGCAAAGAGCCTTTCCTACTTTTATGCTTTCATAGGATTTTTTTTTTAGTTGATGGTTAGGTTAATTCGCGGATCATCCCCTGCTTTTTAGGGAAATTTCTTTTACTTCTTTTTATTTCTAAAGGATATAGAATAAGACTAGATTAAAAAAAAGGATTCTAGATTAGTTCACTACAGATATTGATTTGATTGCTCTAACAGGAAAAAGAGTCCAATTTTATTTCTTTTTTGCAATTTGAACTCTGTGCTTCGTTCAGTGTTCATATCAAAAATACGGGCATCTCATACTAAACGAAGTCATAAAATTCAATAAAAAACAGAGACATTTTATTCTATCGGATTCGAACCGATGTTGCCGTGGCACTACTCTACCACTAAGGAAAAGCCCTTTATCGGATTTGAACCGATGACTTATGCCTTACCATGGCATTACTCTACCACTGAGTTAAAAGGGCTTTTTATTCAAAAATTAGCCACTTTCATTTACCATTATAGATCTACTGCATAATGTACAAAATATATGTATATATTAATATATATATAATATATATAGATATATATGTAGAGATATACATATATATGTAGAGATTTTATTTTCTATATTGAATTGAGATATAGAAGTTTATTTATAGCGAGGTTCAAAAAGGCCAAAGGGGCAATAAGAATAAGAACTGCTATTAAAAAAATGGTAGACTTTGTTTTTTTATCTTTAGCCTATTCACTTTTCACGTGCTTAGAATGTTCTGCAGAATTAGGACTTTTTTCTTCTATTGGCTGATCTTATCATGAGAACTTTCTCCATTTATGTTTTATTTCCCTTAATTCTAATTGGGTGGGTATAAAGGAATTCGCTCTCTTCATATACCCATATGGCTGGGTATTGTATTAATTTTCAGTGATATACTTCTTATCTGTTTTGGTGCGAGATTGAAACAATTTTTCACAGGCATTCCTTGGAAAAACCTTCCAGTTCAAAACTTTTCAATTTTTCTGTTTTGGGCGGATTTTTTACAATAATTTTCAAAGGATACCCTTGGGAAATAGTACTTGAATATATATTATCGGTGTATTTTGAACAAACTATATTGGATTGGAGTTTTATCAACAATTTTATTCTAAAAAGTGGGCAGTCGAATTTATACTCCAGAGTATAAAAATGATTCTAGAGCCTGTCTTATAAAAAAGAAAAAGGAAGAAAGGAATTGATGGGTACTGTCGCTTATATCTCTTAGTGTATATTGTAGGAATAATCAAACTATAGAATACGAAGAATACGATCCTAATTGAAATGCATACATTTGTTTCATACGCTAGTGGGATGGTAAGAAGAGATTTCTTTTACATACTAGAGAGGGGTTACCTAAAGCCAAAATTAAAGGCTTTCCATTGAAGTACCAACTGCTCACTTTTCTTCGTAGGCGGAATTAGCTTCCTCCTCGAATGGCTAACCTTGACAAAGGGTAGTGTTGGTATCATAATCTACATGTAGCGGGTATAGTTTAGTGGTAAAAGTGTGATTCGTTCTATTAATAACTGAATTTGAAATGAGATACTTAAGGCATCCTTAGGTTTTTTATATTCATATTCCGATGAAAACTTTAGTTCTTATAAAGGGTTTAATCCTTTTCCTCTCAATAGCATATTGAGGAACAATATACATTCTCGCGATTAGTATCCAAAGACTAATTTAATTTGCATGAAAAATACAAATTGGATTAGGAGTACAGAGGCGCGAAGCATAATTTTGCATTGGATTAAGTATTCCAATTTTTTAAATATGAGTAAAGGATCTATGGATGAAGATACAAAAAAGTTTATTTCCAATCGTAACTAAATCTTCTTTTAGTTAAAAAGAAATGGAAGCCCAATAGCTAAAAAACGATAGTTTTGGTTTACTAGAACCATCAGGATATTGTTTCAGCTCGGTGGAAACCCAACTCTTTTCCTCAGGATCCCTTGAATGAAATTAGGGAACGAAGTAAGTGGATTAGATAGATATTTAGGAGAATTTAATTTCTATCTCCTACTCTTACTCTATAGGGATCATCTATAAAGCGGAGAGCTTTGGTTCCATTCAGACCGAAAAGCTAACATAGATGTTAAGTGGTGAGAATAGCCATAAAGGAGCCGAATGAAATCAAAATTTCATGTTCGGTTTTGAATT